CTTCTAGGGTTTACATATACTCATAATTGCTAATATAATTGAAATTGGGAGGGATTTTTTGATTGAAAAAAATCAATACTGATTAGTTATGTATCTATTTTTTTTTCTTATGTATTTATGGAAATAAACCCAATTTGAGATTCAAAACCAAGAATCATTCAGGAATTCACAGCCGATAGTTCAATAGTTAACGGTTCCAATTTATCTTGATTTTTTTTTATGACTGAAAAGACACATTTTTTTATATATAAAAATAAAAAAAAAAAAGAGAGAGGAAGTTTTTAGTTATTATGTCTTTTGATAGACTACTATATACAATGAATCGAAGGAATATATCCAAAGGAAGGATTTCTTTTTCTTTAGTAATTAGGAGAGAGATTAAAAAAAAATGCAAGATGCAAGTATAAATTAACTATAAACATAAGGGGATAGATTTTCATCTATTTTGTATCGTTTTGGCGGCATGGCCGAGTGGTAAGGCGGGGGACTGCAAATCCTTTTTCCCCAGTTCAAATCCGGGTGTCGCCTGATCAACAAAAGAAAGATTAGAGTAGTGGAAGGGAATCGGTAAGTCTTGATAAACCTTCCACTACTAACGTAGTGTCTACTAATTATGCTTTGAATTAGGAATTAGATTGGATAGCCGGATGGGGAATCTAATTGGTTAGTAATTGGGTGGACGATACTTTGTATACAGACTCACGAGAGTCTCTGAATACTCAAGCATTCTAGATTGTAGCTTTTTTTATATATATATTTTTTTAGGTGCAAAAATAAAGATTTTATTTTTGGTAACCCTAGTAAAGAATGGGCTGTTTTATGATTGTTTCTTTGAAACAATCAAGAGAGGGTAAGGATTAGATCAAATGGGAAGTCGAGATATGTGATGGATAGCAATCTTATCTTGTCTTACTTCCATATTAAGAGGCCTTTTACTTATAAAGGACAAAAAAAGAAACACTAAGTTTGATTATCCTACATGTTCTATAAATAACATTACCTTGACTCTTCTAAGAGTGTCACTTCTTGATTGTTATTTTTCTTGGACTTAATATTTCCAGATTCTACGAGAAATCCTATAAGAACTTGTTGTAAGTGGATTTATTGGATTAGTTCATCAATAGTGTTGGTCCAGAACCGAACCCCCTTTTTTTTGACTCTGCACCATTGATTCCACTATTATGAGTGAGCAATAATGGAATAATTCCTTCATATTCATAGAGGTAGGGGACACAATTTACATGGATATAGTAAGTCTCGCTTGGGCTGCTTTAATGGTAGTCTTTACATTTTCCCTTTCACTCGTAGTATGGGGAAGAAGTGGACTCTAAGTCTAAGGATACTACGAAATTGAGTTAGCACTTTTTATTATCTTTTTATTTTATTATCTAACTAATAATAATAAATTATCTAATAATAATATAATAATAATTTCATTATTATTATTCATCACCAATCAAACGGATGAAGCAAATAAATAGAATTGAAGTGCTATGCTATGTGCAGTACATATATGTAATTGATATCTACATATATGATGGATGAAGATACATATTTGATTTTAGATTGATCTATATTAGGTCTCTATCTTTATAGAGTACACCTTTATACATTAAATAATACTAATAAAATAAATAGTATGGTAGAAAGAAATATATGACTCTTTCTACCATACTATCGGATCTCATAGAATACTGCTGATCCCAGCCCCATCAGTTCACTTAAAACGCAAAATTGGAATCCTTTATTTTGATTTCATTTCTTCAATCATTAATAAGAACTACGAAGTCAAGTTTCATTCAAATTAATTATTTTGACTGACTGTTTTTACATATATGATAAGTAAAAAAGCAGTAGGAATTAGAATGAACAGTGCAGTAGCAATAAATGCAAGAATATTTACTTCCATAATCTCTTCGTTTTTTTTTACTTCGCAATAACTCGGGATTTAATCCCATAGAGCCCCATAGAGATGAGAAATCTTTCACCTGTAAATTCAAATGGGATAAATGACATCTCGATGATAAAAAATCGGCCCAATATCATGAATAACAATACAATATCGGAGCTATCAAATGGATTCGTTGTCGAGAATGGAATAGTATAACATAGGAAGATCCTTTATCCATACCGAATCCAAAATTTTATTTCTAATCCAATCTAAAATTCCTGTATTTTACATTTTTTCCCATTCTTTGCTATAACCTACTGCTTTTCGGGTACAACCGTCTGATAAAGTAAAAGTATCATCTAACCGCGTTTCCACTTCCATTGGTTACAAACCCTTCAAAACCATCGAAGTTAAATGGAAATAAGGATGGAGTGAAGTTCGAAACTTCGTTTTTTTAATGCTCTAATTGTCTTGGAAGACAAAAGAAGTGTGATAAAGATGAGTCCCATTATAAAAGATATAATATTACATCAAATGTACTTTCTTCAATGATATAAATTGTGGCAAATTCAAATTAGTAATTGAGATTACATAGGATGTCTCTCTCCCACCAATCAATACTAGTTAAAATCCAATCAATACTAGTCAAAATAATGGAAATTTACCGATTGGTTTAATGAAAAAATAAATAAATAAGGATCCGCGTTGGGAATAAAATTCTGCTCTTTGTCCCCTAATCTAGTCTAGAAAATAAAAAGAAGAGATTCATTTATTATTTTATTTATGGGGTCCGCCGGGACTGACGGGGCTCGAACCCGCAGCTTCCGCCTTGACAGGGCGGTGCTCTGACCAATTGAACTACAATCCCAAGCAAATTTAGGTGTATAGAATATCTATTCGTAGGATCTCCGTTAATTACCCTGTTGTAAGCAGGACGCAGGTGATATATGTATATGATATCCTATGGTTTAGTAAGAGTGACATGAATTAATAGTAATTCTTTTTTTATTTACTCGTTTCCTAAGACTTTATACTTACAGATCCTAATCTGAATCTAGATAATTAAGAAGATCCGAATTTTTGATAACATGTCTAACAAAAAAATCCAAAATAAAATAAAGTAGGGATATCCCGGAAAGTTTTCTTTTTTCTTATGCTTCCGTTCTTATCTTTCTGTATCTGTATCTGTATCAGGCATTTCTGGAAAAAACGTGTTATATAATTTCATCTTGGATTAGCGAATTATTGGGCCGAGCTGGATTTGAACCAGCGTAGACATATTGCCAACGAATTTACAGTCCGTCCCCATTAACCACTCGGGCATCGACCCCGGATAAATCAATTTTCGACCTATTGATAATCCATGATCAACTTCCTTTCGTAGTACCCTACCCCCAGGGGAATTCGAATCCCCGCTGCCTCCTTGAAAGAGAGATGTCCTGAACCACTAGACGATGGGGGCATGCTTGCCCGACCGCCGCCATACCATGAACATAGTATGAACAGTTTTTTGAAATTGTCAATATAATGTAATGGTATGACTAGATCCGACGGATTTTTCCCTCTTCATGATTCTATAGAATTTTTTGATTTCTTATTTAGACTTTATTTATATTATAATATATATTTATTATATAAATTTATATAAATACATTCGAATCGCCATTTAATCAATATAATCAATAGTTATAGTTTTCGTCCAGAATAAAATTAAACTTCATTTAATTTCTTCCACTTTTAGTCATGGATTCATTCATTGGTAAGATGGAATATACCTATTTCTATCTTACGCTAAACCAAGAAATTACCAAACAAACGAGAAATCTAGAAAGAGGGGATCAACAAGTTATGAAAAATTATTTTTTCCGGTTCCGGGGACAAGTAGAATCTTTTCATCACACGATTCGATGAAATATCATGGATCCATCCCGATGGTTATATGTATCAATCAAGTGAATTTACTTCTGATGGTAGTCAATTAAAAAGTAATTAGGCTCAGTCTTGAAACAATTCATTGCATTGCTATTTATCAAATGTAATATCAATAAACCCATTTTTTTTACCCTATACTCACTAATTAAATCACAATTCTTGGGCCACTAGCAGCCGCTATGAGGCTATTGCATGTACTTATCCATATATAATATGTAATGTACATAGATATATCTTATCCACACACATTCCGGAATTTAATCAAAGCGGCCCTTTTAACTCAGCGGTAGAGTAACGCCATGGTAAGGCGTAAGTCATCGGTTCAAATCCGATAAGGGGCTTTCGGTTGTTTCATAAAACTCGAGTCTTAGTATTCATATTTGAGCGGAGAATAGAGATATTATTTCTCTTTTGAGTAAGCAACTGTATATAATAAGTTATTATTCTAATGAATTATGTTATAGAATAGAGTTATAAAGTTTAACATTTGGTCATTATATTAGAATGAGAATTCATCATGAGAATAATGATAAGTCATATCTTTTATTTTTATTACCTTTCATTACCAAATATTCCTACTTTACACTATGTCAATCAAATCTATTCTAAAGATTAGAAATTATTAAAAGAAAAGTAAGTGGACCTGACCCATTGAATCATGACTATATCCACTATTCTGATATTCAAATTCAATAGAGATGAAATTGGAACAGCGGGTCTTTTTTATTTTCTTTCTTTGGCTTCCACAAGAATTTGTAGATATTTCCGATTAAAAATCCTTTTTCTTGTTCTTAGATGTTCCGCAGGAATAAATTGCTATTCTGTTCCTACACAGATAAAAATTTTTACAACATAAGAGACATCTCTCTTTGATTCCAGAACAAGATAAATTTCTATCTACATAATATTAGATTTTTAGATCTACCAAATAGTGTCTTTATTTTATATTTTATTATATATACTAAATAGTTCCATATTTCATATTGACGCATCCAATAGTTTTGTTCCGACAATGTGACGGATAATGTATACGAGAAAGAGACTCACATTTGGAATCTCCTATTATTCAATATTGTTTGTAATTAAAGGAAAAAAATAGGAAATTCTCCCTTTTCTGACAGATAAAAGTAAATAGAAAAAACCAATATTATATATAATAATAAATATAATAAAAAGT